CATCAAAACTCATCGCCCATGGATAAAGAAAGACCGTTTCAACATCAAAAACAACAAAAACTAGAGCAAACATGTAATAACGGATTCGGAATTGTAACCAAGCGTCTCCCATGGGTTCTATACCTGATTCATAACTAGAGAGCTTCTCTGGTCCTTCACTAATTGGGGCTAAAACTCCGGAAATTACAAATGCCAAAATAGGAATAGCACCCGATATTATTAGAAATGCCCAGAAAATATCATATTCGTGAAGCAGAAACATAAATGGACTCCTATTAATGTGGAATAGGCTGAATTATTCGATTTGAATTTCAATTGTAAATTCATCCAGAACTTCTTAAAGGAAAAGGGAATTTTATTTGATCAAATAAAACTACATAGTTTAGAGTTTGTTTGCCATGGTGCATGCCTTGTTTAAAGATTCATACAATGAAACCCCCCTTAACATTTTTTTTTTGATTCCATTTAGATATGGTATAGATATAGGATGCTCTTACCCAAAGAAAACTCTCTTACTTTATCTCGGTTTCTCTTTTTAAAAAGCAATTCAATCAAATAGAAAAAAATAGTATAATGAGAATACTAATAAATATAATTAGAATACTAATAAATAAGACTAATTATAGTGTAAGAAATCGTATTAGTATAACTATATTTTTCTAGTTTATTTTATATTATAAAAATATCAATATAAAATGAATTAATGAAATTCTTAATTCATTTCCACTTTTTTTTTCGTTTTGATTGAAAAAAAGTGGAATGTGTTAGGGCTATACGGACTCGAACCGTAGACCTTCTCGGTAAAACAGATCAAACTAATTATTATCGAAATGATTCGAACTGTTTCAAAGACCCAACATGCATTTTCTTGCATTGGGCTCTTTCATCAACTGATTGATATAAAGATCAGTTAGTCCACCATATTTTTTCTTTTTTACAGGAAGATAATAAGATGGCTCCATGTGCTCTGTGATTCATGATTTGTATTCTGATCTAGGAACAATACCAAAGTGTTTCAAAGAGGGGTTACCTTGACTTAGGTCTGCCTACGGCCTAGATTAACCTAAGTTAAATGGAATCTCTATCGCTCCGCTACAAGAGTCAAATATGAGACTTCATACACCTTAAAGTTCATAGGATAAAAAGAGGTTCTTTTGAGTCCCTTATACTCATTATGCCTAGCATTGAATGGGCTGGTATTTACCTTATCAATTAGCAAATCAATGGCAGGTTCTATATTCATTTGGCACCTGAATTCGCACTCGAATTGGACCAAATGAAATATTTGTCAGGCTATTGTTCTCTTGTTCTTTCGAATCTATGGAGTAAGACATCGATTTCTCAATAAGATCAATTATGTTCATTGCATAATGGGCCCCTTTGAAAAGCATTGGCGCACGTGTAAACGAGGTGCTCTACCTAACTGAGCTATAGCCCTTGTCATAGACATCTTAACATATAGAGAATCTCTTGTCAAGATCGGATCGCACATGAGAGTTCTTTAATCCGCTTACTGTTAATGGATTGGTATTGCTTAGAAATAATATTCCACCTATAATCCCTGAGGCGATAGGTCCTTTTTTTGTGATGATGAATAACCTACTTAACTCAGTGGTTAGAGTATTGCTTTCATACGGCGGAAGTCATTGGTTCAAATCCAATAGTAGGTAGAACTTATTAGATACCATCAACTCTGGTATCTAATAAGTTTTTCTAGCCATCTTCTTTTTTTGTTGTATCATCTAGAATTGATTGTATTCAATTGGCGGAATCAAAATGTGGTGTATAATAAAGAACCTCTAAAGAACTTCTTTTTATTTTTTATTTTTACTAGTAGGAAATAACATTAACAGCCTCTACTCGTGTCCTAGCTCGTCTGAGAGCTAGATTCGCCTCAATTGTTTGTCTCTTTCCCTGAGCTCTACTCAAGTTAGCTTCGGCTATTTCAAGAGCTTGTTGAGCTTCTTGCAGATCAATGTCAGTACTCATCTCCGCATCATTTCCTAAAATGGTGATCTCATTATTACTTATTCTAGCGAAACCACCCATCAAGGCTACCGTTAACCATTGGTCGTTGAGACGTATTCTCAAAAGACCTATATCTACCGCTGTGGCAATAGGGGCGTGGTTTGGTAATACGCCGATTTGTCCACTATTAGTAGATAAAATAATTTCTTTCACTTCTGAATCCAAAATCATTCGATTAGGAGTCAGTACACAAAGATTTAAGGTCATTTCTTCAATTTGCTCTCCTCTTCTAAGTTCATAGCTTTCGCGGTAGCTTCGTCGATGTTACCTACCAAATAAAAGGCCTGCTCGGGAAGACTGTCTAATTCTCCAGAAAGGATCAATTGAAACCCCCTAATTGTTTCGACGAGACCAACATATTTCCCTGGAGAACCGGTAAAGACTTCTGCCACGAAGAAGGGTTGTGATAAGAAGCGTTCAATTTTTCGTGCTCTTGCTACAGTTAAACGATCTTCTTCGGATAATTCGTCCA